ATTGCAGGACGTATCGACGGAAAAGAAATTGCGCGTGTTGAATGGATCAGAGAGGGTAGGGTTCCACTACAAACCATTCGAGCTAAAATTGATTATTGTTCCTATACAGTTCGAACAATCTATGGGGTATTAGGCATAAAAATTTGGATATTTATAGAAGGTGGATAATAAACCTTTATTTCCCTTTGCATTCTATCCAGCGATGGAACAAAAAAGGATAAATTTGTTTCTTCTTTTTCTTTTCTGTTCAATAAAAAAAATGAACAATTCTAATTCTTTATAATTCTATAGGGTTTAATAAAAATTAAATGAATCTTTTAATAAAATTGCTATGCTTAGTGTGTGACTCGTTGGTTTTTTGAGGGTTAGTATAAAAAACCAGCCCCATAGTATAAACAAATAACTATAGAAGTAATAACCAACTCATCACTTCGTATTATCTGGATCCAAAGAACCAGTCAAGATATGATATATTGTTCATATTGTTGTAGCAACTGAAATATTTTTTTTTATTAAAAAAATTTCTAAGTTGTCAATCGAAATAAAAAAGAAAGGGTATGGATAAACGGAAGGATGAGAGAAAGAAAGAAAAAGAATATTGATGATATAGAATTCCAATATGTAAGGTCTATGGGTCATATCAGAAAAAATCTGCGTAATAAAGCATCAATACGGATTCATCATTAAAAGGATCTGCTCATCGAACAAAAATAAAGAGCTTCGAGCCAATAAAGACTAAGAATATTGACTCAAGAACTAATAGCTCCGTTGTAGAATTCAGACCTAATCATTAAGTAAGAAGCGATGGGAACGATGGAACCTGTGAATTCAAAAGATTTTAGTGAAAATGAATTCGAATGATTCATTGATCGGGATGGCGGAACCGGCCAGAGACCAATTCATCTATTCGGAAAAGTTATGAACTAATGATAGAACTGAAATAGAAATTGAAAGAGTAAATATTCGCCCGCGAAAACTTTATTTTCTTGGATTGCTAAAATCGGGTCAATCCAATACGATAAAGAGTAAAACAAAAGAAAGATTTTTTTTTAACATCCTAAAATATATAAATATAAGAAAAAAATAGTTAAGTTATTTAATATATTTAGATTTAGTTATCTATACAAACAAGATATACAAATGAATAATAGATTTGATCTATATTAAATGAAATATATGATTCAGTATATTACTTATTAAATACATTTATATCTTAATTCGAATTATATTCTATCTGAATTGAATTCAAAATCTTGAATTTGAGTTGATTTTCTTCGCGAGGAGCTGGATGAGAAGAAACTCTCACGTCCGGTTCTGTAGTAGAGATGGAATTTAAAACAAACCATCAACTATAACCCCAAAAGAACCAGATTCCGTAAACAACATAGAGGAAGAATGAAGGGAATGTCTTATCGAGGTAATACTATTTGTTTTGGTAAATACGCTCTTCAGGCACTTGAACCCGCTTGGATCACATCTAGACAAATAGAAGCAGGTCGACGAGCAATGACACGAAATGCACGTCGCGGTGGAAAAATATGGGTCCGTATATTTCCAGATAAACCAGTTACAGTAAGGCCCGCAGAAACACGTATGGGTTCAGGTAAAGGCTCTCCCGAATATTGGGTAGCTGTTGTTAAACCAGGTCGAATCCTTTATGAAATGGGTGGAGTAACAGAAAATATAGCCAGAAGGGCTATTTCAATAGCAGCGTCCAAAATGCCTATACGAGCTCAATTCATCATTTCGGGATAAAAAAGAAATAGGCCTTAAAAATAGCGGGTGCAGGTTTCTTTTTTTTGAACAAATAATATTTCTTTTTTTCTTCGAACTTTGTATTGTAAAAAACAGATAAAAAAAAATGATATGATTCAACCTCAGACCCATTTGAATGTAGCAGATAACAGCGGGGCTCGAGAATTGATGTGTATTCGAATCATAGGAGCTAGCAATCGTCGATATGCTCATATTGGTGACGTTATTGTTGCTGTGATCAAAGACGCAGTTCCAAACATGCCTCTAGAAAGATCAGAAGTGGTCAGAGCTGTCATTGTACGTACTTGTAAAGAACTTAAACGTGACAACGGTATGATAATACGATATGATGACAATGCTGCAGTTGTGATTGATCAAGAAGGAAATCCAAAAGGAACTCGAGTTTTTGGTGCGATTGCCCGAGAATTGAGACAGTTCAATTTTACTAAAATAGTTTCATTAGCTCCCGAGGTATTATAAAATGAGACCACGATATGGTTATAGTAGGGTATAGAAGATTCATTTAGTAGATTTTGTCTCACGTATATACCTTTCAAAATTAATATTCATAAACAAATACGTAAAAAAAAAAAAAAAAGAAAAACATGTTGATTATATCCAAATTTGGAGGCACCAATAATTTTAATTAATCATGGGTAGTGATACTATTGCTGACATAATAACTTCTATACGAAATGCCGATATGTATAGAAAAAGCGTGGTTCGAGTAGCATCTACTAATATCAGCCAAAGTATTGTTAAAATACTTTTACGAGAGGGTTTTATCGAAAACGTGAGAAAACATCGAGAAAACAACAAATATTTTTTGGTTTTAACCCTACGACATAGAAGGAATAGGAAAAGGACTTATCAAAATCTTTTAAATTTAAAACGGATCAGTCGGCCGGGTCTCCGAATCTATTCTAACTATCAAAGAATTCCTAGAATTTTAGGCGGGATGGGGGTTGTAATTCTTTCTACCTCTCGGGGTATAATGACAGACCGAGAAGCTCGACTAGAAAGAATAGGCGGAGAAATTTTGTGTTATATATGGTAATCTTTCTAATATCCGAATTGAATAGGAAACTTCTTTTTTGTGAAAAAGAAAAGAGAAGGGGTGGATTGTCTAATAGGGTTCTTCCTCCACTAGTTGATACTTCAAGGAGGTTTTACCTGGAATGAAAGAACAAAAATGGATTCATGAAGGTTTAATTACTGAATCGCTTCCCAACGGCATGTTCCGGGTTCGTTTAGATAATGAAGATATGATTCTAGGTTATGTTTCAGGAAAGATCCGACGTAGTTTTATAAGAATATTGCCAGGAGATAGAGTCAAAATTGAAGTAAGTCGTTATGATTCAACCAGAGGTCGTATAATTTATCGACTCCGCAACAAAGATTCGAAAGATTAGGTGGTTTTTCAACTTCACTATTTCTTTCGCAGGAATACGATTCGAAATCGAAAATTTAAAGAAACTTATTTTCTTCCAAGAAATGGATTCAAAATTAAAGTAAGGAGTGGCAAATATGAAAATAAGAGCTTCTGTTCGTAAAATTTGTGAAAAATGTCGACTAATCCGTCGTCGGGGACGAATTATAGTAATTTGTTCCAACCCAAGACATAAACAAAGACAAGGATAATAAGACTCGTTAAAGACCCAATATACAAATAAGAAGGGGGGATCTTTTTTGACATGAAATGGATATATCCATATATCTCTGACTCAAATTTATGAGATGATAAAATATGGCAAAAGCTATACCGAAAAAGGGTTCACGTGGACGTATTAGTTCACGTAAGAGTATACGTAAAATACCAAAGGGGGTTATTCATATTCAAGCAAGTTTCAATAATACCATTGTGACTGTTACAGATGTACGAGGGCGAGTGGTTTCTTGGTCCTCTGCCGGTACTTGTGGCTTCCAAGGTACAAGAAGAGGGACACCATTTGCTGCTCAAACCGCAGCGGCAAATGCTATTCGTGCAGTAGTAGATCAAGGTATGCAACGAGCAGAAGTCATGATTAAAGGTCCCGGTCTCGGAAGAGACGCAGCATTACGAGCTATTCGCAGAAGTGGTATACTATTAACTTTCGTACGGGATGTAACCCCTATGCCACATAATGGCTGTAGACCCCCGAAAAAAAGACGTGTGTAGAAAAAAAATTGAAGATATTTCAATAGCAAGAGAAACAAGAGAAATAAATGATTCAATGATCAGATCAAATAATATTATTATGGTTCGAGAGAAAATAACAGTATCTACTCGGACACTACAGTGGAAGTGTGTTGAATCAGCAGCAGACAGTAAGCGTCTTTTGTATGGGCGCTTTATTCTGTCTCCACTTATGAAAGGTCAAGCAGACACAATAGGCATTGCGATGCGAAGAGCTTTGCTTGGAGAAATCGAAGGAACATGTATCACACGCGCAAAATCTGATAAAATATCACACGAATATTCTACCATAATGGGTATTCAAGAATCAGTACATGAAATTTTAATGAATTTGAAAGAAATCGTATTGAGAAGTAATCTCTATGGAACTTGTGAGGCGTCTATTTGTGTCAAGGGCCCTGGATATGTAACTGCTCAAGATATCATCTTACCGCCTTATGTAGAAATCGTCGATAATATACAGCATATAGCTAGCTTGACGGAACCCATTGAGTTGGTTATTGGATTACAAATAGAGAAGAATCGCGGATATCTTATAAAAGCGCCAAATACCTTTCAAGATGGAAGTTATCCTATAGATCCTGTATTCATGCCTGTTCGAAATGCGAATCATAGTATTCATTCTTATGAAAATGGTAACAAAGAGATACTATTTCTCGAAATATGGACAAATGGAAGTTTAACTCCTAAAGAAGCACTTCACGAAGCCTCCCGGAATTTGATTGATTTATTGATTCCCTTTTTACATACCAAAGAAGAAAATTTCAATTTAGAGGACAAGCAACACATAGTTCCTTTACCCCCTTTTACCTTTTATGATAAATTGGCTAAACTAACAAAAAATAAAAAAAAAAAAAAAAATGGCGTTGAAATCGATTTTTATTGACCAATCAGAATTGCCTCCCAGAATCTATAATTGCCTCAAAAGGTCCAACATATATACATTATTGGACCTTTTGAATAACAGTCAAGAAGATCTTATGAAAATGGAACATTTTCGCATAGAAGATGTCAAACAAATTTTAGGGATTCTAGAAAAAAATTTCGTAATTGATTTACCGAAAAATAA